TGTTTCAGGCGTTAAGTGTCCTGAGTGTGGTAAAAAAGGCAAAAATGTTTGGGTATTGCCAGGAAATAACTGCCCCGAATGTGGAACTATCTGTAAAAGAACTATAGTTACTCCATTGTTAATAACAGTGCTAGCGTTTACTATTACTGTGTTAATGTCGATATATTTATTTGATTTAAACCTATCAGAATCTATGACGATTTTGGCAAAAAAAGGTAAATGTTACGTATTAAGTACTTACAATGTTGAACAATGTGACGCACCTAGACCATGAGGATTATATTTTCAAGATAGCGCTAGTCCCCAAATGGAAGCTCTAGTAGAACTACATGATAATATAATGTTTTATCTAGTGATAATATTATTTGCAGTAGGTTGAATAATATACGCCATAATGACTGAACAAGCTAAAGGTGGTGTAAATCATAAATATGTAAGTCATGGTACGTTAATTGAATTAATATGAACTCTATCTCCAGGATTTATTTTGCTGTTTATAGCTTTTACTTCTTTTAAACTACTATACTTGATGGATGAAGTGAGTGATATAGACATGACTCTTTATATAGAGGGTCACCAATGATACTGAAGTTATCAATACCCTGATTTTATGACAGATGATGGTAATTATATTGAATATGATTCTTATTTAACTCCTGAATCAGATCTAGAAAATGGCGCACTAAGAATGTTAGATGTTGATGAAAGAGTCATAATACCGGAAGTTACTCACACTAGATTTTTAGTATCAAGTGGAGATGTGATACACTCCTACGCTTGTCCTTCATTGGGTATAAAAGCTGATGCTTATCCAGGTAGGTTAAACCAAGCATCCGCTTTGATAAACAGATTAGGTACTTTTTATGGTCAGTGTTCAGAAATATGTGGTATACTGCATAGTTCTATGCCCATAACCATTCAATCTGTTTCATTAGAAAAATTTCTAGTCTTTTTAGAAGAAAAATAAATAACTTTTCTGTTCTTGTTTAGGTCGTTGTTGCCATTGCCGTTGCCGTTGCCGTTGCCGTTGCCGTTGCCGTTGCCGTTGCCATTACTGTTGCTATCATTCTTGCTTTTATTGTTGTTATTGTTATTATTATTGAAATTTCACCATCATGTGATGTAAGAAAAAATGAAATACTAAAATATAAACTGAACTCTGGCTAAATGAAAATGTATCAATCGTATAATAACGGTTATAAATAAATTATAGGTTAGACACCTTTTCTAACTTTAAACATAAACATTACCTAAATACTGATACGTTTAGTGCAAATCTATTTTTAACAAAAAACAAGTATTTATTCAGTCTAAAATATAGGTAGTTTTAATTCGACATAATTTGTGTTGTACATAAAATCTTTGGTTTCCATTTTAGAAACATTAATAGTGGCTTTGCCTATTTTACTTGTTGTTGCTTTTGTAACTATAGCTGAAAGAAAAACCATGGCCAGTATGCAAAGAAGACTGGGACCAAATGTTGTGGGATATTATGGTTTATTGCAAGCGTTTGCAGATGCACTTAAGCTTTTGCTAAAAGAATATGTCTCTCCCACACAAGCTAACATAATATTATTTTTTCTTGGTCCAGTTGTAACCTTGATATTTTCATTATTAGGGTATGCGGTGATACCTTATGCAGCTGGTTTGTCGCTTTTTGATTCAAATCTAGGAGTACTATATTTGCTAGCTGTGTCTTCCATTGCTACCTATGGTATATTATTAGCAGGTTGAAGCGCCAATTCTAAGTATGCTTTTTTGGGATCTCTTAGAAGCACTGCCCAGTTAATTAGTTATGAGTTAGTGTTAAGTTCTGCCATATTTTTAGTTGTTTTATTAACTAGTAGTTTAAATATAACTGTAAACGTAGAAGTACAAAAATGTGTCTGGTTTATCTTGCCATTATTACCTGTATTTATCATATTTTTCATAGCTGCTGTAGCGGAAACTAATAGGGCCCCCTTTGACTTAGCTGAGGCTGAATCAGAATTGGTAAGTGGTTTTATGACAGAACATTCTGCAGTAATATTCGTCTTTTTTTTTCTAGCTGAGTATGCCAGTATCGTATTGATGTGCATAATGATAAGTATTTTATTTTTGGGTGGGTATAACGTGAATTTCGGAACTATCATAATAGTCGTGGAATTTATACATTACTTGTTTTTAAACTTCGTAGTAATATGAATTAATATCATATACAGTATAGATGATATATTAGACTATTTATCGTACTTGAATTCTATTATTGGAATTGATTATCTTACAGGAAAACTAGAAATAGTTTACACAGAAAGATCTTACATTACAAATAACACATCATTACATTATATGGGTCTAAAACTAGGATGAATCTACAACGATAGAGAAGATACTATCTATGAAGATGTCGCGAATTTTAGTGCTGAAAACTGAATAAAAAATATTACGATAGTCAATGTTATATGTAGCTTGTCTATGGCTATAAAATCTTTTATAATGATATTTATGTTTATATGAGTTAGAGCCTCGTTTCCTAGAATACGTTTTGATCAATTGATGTCATACTGTTGAACCGTATTGTTGCCTTTAATCTTTGCTTTTATAGTTTTTGTCCCCTGTTTAATTTATCTGTTACAAGTCATACCCGACAGTATTTTATTTTTGTAATAATATAAGCATAAAGGTTTTAAAATCCATATTATTATGGTTTAATAACAAATACACAAATTTGTGAAATACACGTAAATTATACATATTAAGATTTACATGTGCATAAATGTGATAAATAAACAATAAGGCAAAATTATCTTAATAATAATATTATGTCTGTTTTATTTAGTACAAACGTCTTTCAGGCGTCACAATTATATATCCATTGTACTATTATTAAACGGATACTATCCACTTGTTAATAAGACACTTTGTAAGAAACTTGTTTTTTCTCAAAAAAAATACAAAAATCAAAACTAAGACTGTTTAGTACAATACTTTTTTAATGGTCACTACTACAAGCGGTCAGTTTTTGTCAGAAAAGAAAAAAGCTTTTCACTTATTGATCGATTTGCTTATTGTTATATTAAATATCTACTGCACTAATTCTAAAACTAATATTAATACACGCAGTAGCTATTGCAGTAGTATTAGCAGTAGTGTTAACAATGGTAGCAATAGCAATAGCAATAGCAATAACAGCACCAGTAAAATTAGCAGTGATAGTAATAGTAGTAGTAGTAGCGACAGTATTAATAGGACAAGAAACAATAATGTAGTAGTAGTAGCGACAGTATTAATAGGACAAGAAACAATAATTCACGTGTATTATATGAACTATACATGTATATATACATACACACAATACATATCTTATATGTAAAAATAAAATTGTAAACAAAAACATTTTTTAAGATGAGTTTATCACTAATACTTTTTATAATAGGTATGTTAGGGTTTGTTTTGAACAGAAAAAACATAATATTAATGCTTATCTCTATAGAAATAATGCTTTTAGCTATAACCTTTTTGATATTGGTTAGTTCTTTAGCTTTTGATGATATTTTAGGGCAAACATTTGCTATTTTTATTATATCCGTGGCGGGAGCAGAATCTGCCATAGGCTTAGCAATATTAGTAGCTTTTTACAGATTAAGAGGAAGCGTGGCTATAGAATATAAATAATGTATCTAACAATAATAATATTACCGTTGATGGCTTCGTTGGTATCCGGTTTTTTTGGTAGAAAAATCGGAGTTAGAGGATCACAAATCATAAATATTTTATGTGTGGCACTAACTACAGTTTTCAGTATAATTATATTTTTTGAGGTAGGCTTTAATAATGCTTTAGTAAATTTACAGTTATTTAAATGAATCGACGCAGAAACTGTTAGTATATTGTGAGCTTTCAATTTTGACAGTTTAACTGTATCAATGCTAATACCGGTGCTTGTTGTATCTTGTTTGGTACATATCTACTCAGTAGGCTACATGAGTCATGATCCTCATAACCAAAGATTTTTTAGTTACTTAAGTCTTTTCACTTTTATGATGATAATATTAGTAACATCTGATAGCCTTTTATCCATGTTTGTCGGTTGAGAAGGAGTTGGAATATGTTCCTACTTATTGGTAAGCTTTTGATTCACTAGAATAGCAGCAAACCAGAGTTCTATATCAGCTATGTTAACTAATAGAGTCGGTGATTGTTTTTTAACAATAGGTATGTTTGCTTTGATATGATCTTTTGGTAATATAGATTATGCCACCGTGTTTTCATTAGCCCCTTACGTTAATGAAAATACTGTAATTATCATAGGAACTTGTTTAGTTATAGGTGCAATGGCTAAAAGTTCTCAAATAGGATTACATATATGATTACCTATGGCGATGGAAGGTCCTACACCTGTTTCAGCTCTTATACATGCAGCTACAATGGTTACTGCCGGTGTTTACTTATTAATGCGTTGTTCGCCTTTAATAGAATACAGTGGTACAGTATTGATGTTGTGCTTATGAATAGGAGCACTTACTACACTATTTAGTTCCCTTATAGGATTATTTCAACAAGATATTAAAAAAGTCATAGCTTATTCTACGATGAGTCAATTAGGTATGATGGTAATAGCTATAGGGTTATCTTCATACAACGTTGCGTTGTTTCACCTAGTAAATCATGCTTTTTACAAAGCACTTTTATTTTTGGGAGCCGGATCTATAATTCATTCTATGTCAGATAATCAGGATTTCAGAAAATATGGAGGATTGAGACATTTATTACCTCTGACTTACTCAGTAATGTTGATAGCTTCTTTAAGTTTAATAGCTTTTCCTTTTATGACAGGATTTTATTCCAAAGATTTCATTATAGAATCTTGTTATGGTGAATTTGAATTTTCTGGCTTCGCTGTATATCTTATATCTGCTACAGCAGCTATGTTTACTACGTTATACTCAGTTAAGGTATTGTACTTAACTTATATTACTGACCCGAATGGTTCTGAGATAGACTATAAAAATGTACATGAAAATGATATTTTTATGAGTTATCCTTTAGTGTTACTAGCTATTCTATCTATATTTTTTGGTTATGTTACAAAAGACCTATTTACAGGATTAGGATCAGATTTTTATATAGACAATGGTCTATTTATTCGTCCTGATCGCGAAATTGTGATAAATACTGAATTTGCAGTACCCTTTATCTTAAAATTATTGCCACTCATATTCACGATTGTTTTAGTAGTTGCTTCTATTATAGTGTCAGAATTCTATCAAACATGGTTGATACGGTTAAAAACGACTAGATTGGGGTACAATACATTCAGTCTATTGAATCAACGTTTTTATATTGAATTGTTTTACAATAAGTATATATCTGATTTTGTATTACAATTAGGTGGTAACACTACTAAAGTATTAGATAAAGGTTCTATGGAATTAATTGGACCCTACGGTTTAAAAAAAGGTCTATTATACCTAAGTACAAAAATATCTAACTTAAATTCCGGTATAATTACAAATTACGCCTTGTATATAGTAATAGGTATGGTTATATACATACTTATTCCCTACACCCCTGACTTTAGTTTGATCTTAACAACAACGTTGTCACTGTTTGTTTTATTCTACTACGGGGACATGCATGTAAACTACAAACCAAATCATGGGCTCACTAACTTAAAGTCGTCTGTTTTCACTAAAACATGATTTACATCATTATATATAACACTGTAATTAAGATATCCATTTAAGCTTCTTGTGAGTTAGTTTACTAACAATCACGTTTTCGTGTTTACATCCACCTTTTGCCCTATTTTCGGTATTACTTTATAGTAGCCAATCTTTTTAACAATGAAAATTTTTAACCTTTAAGTAACAAAATAAATTTACTCTGAATAGGTGTAACATCAATTTTATCTTTTATGCTATTTTCTTTTGCATGTTATTTTTTACTATACATTTTTTTAAGTGGTATTAGTTGTTCTAATGAGTTAAATAAACTTACTAAACAAGTTGCAGCAGTCATTGCATTAATTGCTGCAAATATCCACAGTAAAGTGCTTATGACCGCAGGTGGAGCTGGCGTAAATGGCATAAATAAGCCTTTGTATGGTACAAGCTAAAGCGGAATAAATGACATGAATAAATATTTATTTGGTCTAGTTTACGGTAATATTAATGAAGAAGGTAGGTTTATAGGTTATGCTACACGTTGACCAAACAATACTGAACATTTGTTTAATCACCCCAAAGGGTCAGGAGCTTCACAGCAGGGGCCAGGTTTATCGCAACAAGTGTTAGAAACATCAGGGTCAAATAACATCCAACAAACACAATGTAATCAACCAGTCTCTTCTCTCAGCAACCAAGTCAATTCAGTGCTCCTAAATAGTCAACTGGGTAATCTCGGTACTGCAAACAATAGATTGTCTAACGTAGTGATAGGTGTATATAAAGTGCCAGGTGACTGTATAGAGATTGGGGTAAGAGGCCCTAAAGCTAAATATAATAAAATTATAGGTGTAAGACCTGATGAGTTTGAGGAACAAAAAAATAGGGGTGGATTCAACGAAAACGACAACTAACCTACTGCCGAAAATACAGCTATAGTACTTGATTATATGAGATTTCGGGTAGGTTAGGCATCCATTTCAAGAAAGATCCTTTGTAATAACGCACTGATGGATTTTACTGTAACAATACAACGTAGTGATTCGAATAGGCATTATAGCCACACCCCTGCTGAATCTGATGACCAATTGCATTTAAATTAGGCATCCATTTCAAGAAAGATCCTTTGTAATAACGCACTGATGGATTTTACTGTAACAATACAACGTAGTGATTCGAATAGGCATTATAGCCACACCCCTGCTGAATCTGATGACCAATTGCATTTAACTGATAAAACGATAGATAAATTACGTAAAACCAAATTGAATAGGAAAATTCTGTTAAATATATGATATTTGTTTGGTGTGAACAATATTTTACATTAAAGTTTGGTAATAAATATATAGTCAGGACGGTTTATAATATCAATTGCCTGATTAGAGCTATTTTTACAAAAAAAAACGTCGTTTATACATATTTAGTCGCGTATATGTTGTAACATGTGCATAGATGTATACCTAATTTATTGTTTCTTACTAACGCCACGCTTATAGTCACAGAAAAAAAAAATAGGGTAGTTTACAGATCATCTCTATTATCTGTTGTCTATAAAAGAAAATTTAAATAACGTCAATTATCACAATATAGTCCAATCCACTGTGTGAGCTGTGGTGTATCTTTATAAATCTATTGTAGAATAAATGGATACATAGTCGATAAGATTAATATCCGATAGTGTTGAAATTAAGTTTGTATGGTATATTAAGGCTAATATTGCCTTTATTGCCCAAAGCATATACAGAATATACATATATAGTGTATCTCATAGGTGTAGTAACAGTAATATACGCAAGTATAAGTACATTAAGAACAGTCGACGTTAAAGAACTTATAGCTTATTCTTCTGTGTGTCATGCCGCAGTGTATCTTATGGGAGTATTCAGTAATACTATGCAAGGAATAGAAGGTGGTATTATTCTAGGATTAGCGCATGGTTTTGTTTCTTCGGGTTTATTTATATGTGCCGGAGGAGTTTTATACGATAGATCACATACAAGATTAATAACTTATTATAGAGGGATCACCCAGTTAATGCCAATATTTTCTATATTGTTTTTTATACTTTCATTAGGTAATTGCGGAGTTCCTCTTACTCTAAACTTTATAGGAGAATTTATGTGTTTGTATGGTATTTTTGAAAGGTTACCATTATTAAGTGTATTTGCCAGCTTTTCTATAATATTAAGCGCAGCCTACACGATATTTATGTACAACAGAATAGCATTTGGAGGGTCATTTACCAAATTCTTCCGTATAAATGTGCCAGACCTGAATAGGCGTGAGTTTGTTATTTTATTTAGCCTAGTTCTATTCACGGTAATACCTGGTATATATCCGATACCAATATTTGACGGGTTACATTATAACGTATCATCGTTATTGTATTGCTCTGCATTACACTAATATAAACAACATGCAAATCACATCCAATATACAAATAAGAATTTAACTATAGTTATAATGGGGATGCTAATGCTAGAATATTGAAATAAAAAAAGCAAAGGTGGCTAAAATTTATTATTATATTTTTACACAAAAAAAGTTATATCCCTGATAGCATTTTTATTTTGTTTTGCACTGAACATTTTTTTTTAGATAACCAATTATCTAACATATGAGCACAGTGTACAAACAGTTCTTTTTTGAAAACTACAAATCATTTAAATAACACATATATTGAGTGTTAACCGGTTATATCTGGTATAGCTAAAAAAAAAAATAAAATTTTACAATTTTGATAATATGTATCAAACAACTACCCATTTATAGTAACTTTTCGCTAATGATCGGAATATATGTATGTATGTATGTATGTATGTATGTATGTATGTATGTATGTATGTATGTATGTATGTATGTATGTATGTATGTATGTGTGTGCAATGATACTAACTTAAGTACGTTATTTATGTGTCATTTGCACTATATAATGAATAAAAGTTTTCTTTTTTATATAAATCAACAAAAAACAATGCAGTTTATCTAATCTTTTATTTTCTAAAAATGATACAAGCAGCAAAAATAATAGGTACAGGTATGGCTACTACAGGATTAACCGGAGCAGGTATAGGTATAGGTGTAGTATTTGGTGCATTAATATTAGGTGTGGCTAGAAACCCCTCATTAAGAGGTCAGTTATTCGCATACGCTATACTAGGGTTTGCTTTTTCTGAAGCCACAGGTTTATTTGCTCTTATGATGGCATTTTTATTATTATACGTAGCTTAATTAATACATATATATCTATACACACGTATATACATCGGTTTACATGCGTGTAAAAAAAAAATATATACTAAAATGAAAATTTATAAAAAAATAGTATCGACAAAAATACATACTATCTTATCATATGGATACTTATGGTATAGTTCTGCTTAATAATTTATTGCAGGTAAATAGGTAAATGTAAACAATATAATTGTGTACACACAATGTTATTAATATCATTATTACTGATACCTTTATTAGGTATTTTGTCAATAAATTTTGTATCTAATGTTGATACAGAAAAAATGAAGAGTATAGCGTTAACATTTTCTATTATAAACTTATTAGTATCATTACTCATATTTATATCGTTCAATTTTTCAAGTGATCAATACCAATTTGTACAAGAGTCTCACAAATGAAATAATTTCAACATCTATATTGGTCTGGATGGTATTTCTATATACTTTGTTTTATTAACTACTGTAATCACTCCTATATCGTTACTATCCAATTGAACTTCTATAAAAGATAATATTAAGAGTTATGTGTTAATAATTTTATTACTGGAAACTCTGTTATTGGCTGTGTTTTTGGTGTTAGATATACTATTATTTTACATTTTTTTCGAAAGTATATTACCCCCTTTATTCTTATTAATTGGTATATTTGGGTCTAGTAATAGAGTAAGAGCTAGCTTTTACTTGTTTTTATACACACTGTTGGGTTCACTATTTCTATTAATTGCAATATTGATGATGTCATCTATAATGGGCAGTACAGATTTCGATGCTTTATACAAAACAAATTTTAACTACGTTACACAACTACTTTTATTTTGTGGGGTTTTCATAGCTTTTGCAGTAAAAACTCCCACTATATTTTTGAATACTTGGTTATTAAAAGCCCATGTAGAGTCGCCTTTAAGTGGAAGTATTATTTTAGCTGGTAAATTCATACTATGTCAGCTCAATACTTGGTATTTGCAGAAAAAGCTAATTACAGGCCAAACTTTGTTTGTGTAATAAGCTAATCAGCAGTAAAACTTTTTTAAGTCTATTCAGAGACTTTATACCTGGAATAATTAGTATGGTCTATTTGCACGTGGCAATTAAATACGAGCTGTACCATAATTACGGTTATACTTACATTTGCGGTTATAGTCATATTTATGTTTGTTTATGTTTGTTTATGTTTGTTTATATTTGTTTGTGTGTTTGTTTGTATTGGTGTTTATTATGTGGCACAAAACAGTCGTAGACAACAGGAAAGTCAGGTATTATTGTAAATTTAATTATTATACGGGCATGTATCACATATAAAAATATTTTAAGTATTAAACAGAAATTAAGGATTAGTTTATGATCTAATAGCGAACTTGCAAGCTTGTCTTGGATTTTAATTTAGTTGTATATTGGAGTACAGAATCCTCCTTAATTGTACCCATAACGTAAAACACATGCAATACTGTTATAGTTTGCTTATTGACATACGGCTTGCAAATAGTGAAACAAATCCAGGTAATATATACTTTGAAAAGAAGTATACGCTCACAATCATAATTAAATACACAAAAAATAATTGATTCATAAAATAAAAGGGAACTAATTGGGGCATATAATGTTAGTAAATTTTAATACAAACCTGTATTAGTAAAAACGACTTTGTTATAATAGAGAAAATAATTCTAATAAAAAATGTTCGTTTCTAATCTTTCCATTCGCTAATTTATTTATTTGTTGGTTGGTCTATTTTTTTAATTAGAGTTGTATATGACTTTTATTTTCTCATTGGCCTGTTTACTGTAATTACTATTGCTCCCACCATGGCTAGTAGTAATATCAAAGATATCATTATAAAAAATATAAACAAGTTAGTGTATAAAATGTTCCCTATTGAGGCTATGTGTGACGTGGTAACAAGTATAGATGCCCAAGATTTGCCTTCTATACTTAATATATCATGACTAGGTGTATGATATAATAAGTAGGATATAGCATCATCAGTAGAACTGATGTTTTCTAGATTACTGTTATAGAAATTTTCTGCTAAGTATGTTATATAATCATATGTATCCTTTTTATAAAACGTATTACTAGGTAATATATTACCAGCAGCATAATTAAAGCATACTACACTAAATATAGCTAGAGGTATACTATTATTGTTATCAGTTAACAGTTCCGATACTCTTATATTTATAAGCATTAATATGAATAGAAATAGTATGGAAATGGCCCCTACATATACTAGCAAATATGACAAACCTATAAAATATAGACCTATCATTATAAGATATAAAGACATACTACAAAACAGACCTATTAAGTATAAAACAGATATGATAGGATTTTTACTTATAATAATATATATACCCAATATTATAGAAAGCAAATATACAAGATATAAGTACACGTCTTGAAAACCTGCAGTATAATTTTCTGTGAACACTTTGTACATAATGTCGAAAATGAATTAAGTTTTACCATAAAAATATTATACCATGTCATAGGTTTTTGCGGAGGCTTTATAAAATGTTTCATAACATATATAATTTTGCTTATATATAGAATGGGTATAAGTTTACACCTGCAATAAAAAATAAAAGCAAAAAATTATCTCAATATAATGTTATTTTAACACAAATATGTACATACCCTAATCTAGTTAATAGCGATAACTCTTTTTATCGAACTCCCAACCATTATTTTAATGTGTATAACGTTTTATAACTGGTAACACTGGATATATTACTGTTGTCACGCCTAAATTAAGCAAACAAATAAACAGGCAAAGCAACAAATGGATAGACATGTGGTGACAATTACTATCTAACGCTTTACTGGACATTTATATTAACATCACTGCCCGATAATATTGCTGATGATTTTAGCGCCAGCTTGGGTTCATAAGCATAGATTATGATCTTTTGTATTAATTAGTCTTTTTATAATTAATACGAGCACGATTTGAAAGTTCTGGTCATTATGGATGTTTACTGTAGTAGCATTTTTTTACAAATTAAGTGGATATATAAACACTTAAAAATATCACGTATATATATCTATATTTTTAAAAGTAGTGTTTACAAACGCTACTTTATCACTTATAATATAAATTTTGATTGTAAAACTGTACCAATCTTATATAGACAATATAGTTCAACATAATGTAAATTTAATAATTAGTTTTTTAGCCACATACTGATATACTTATTAATTAAGTTTATATATACTCTAGTAGTAATGTGTTTTTATCTTTATGTTTTGATATAATAATAACAAAACTGATGCAAATTAGCTTGTGTAGTTATATTGCAGGTTTGTCCGTATTATGCTCATACTATAAGCTATAGACATTTCATCCTGAGTATACTTGATTATTTTACAATTAATGCTGATAAACTTTTTTTTTCGCAATTTTTCTAGCTATTCAACATTTATTTCATATATTACCTAAAAAAACCTTTTTTGATTTTTTTTATTTTACCTTTATTGTCCCCATCGTTTTCCTCGCTTTTATTTATCTACTCCTTTGTTTCATGACTTATCTATGTTGCATATAATTGAATTCCAACAAAGTGTTATAAATATACACTTTTTTAGCTGTTTATATACACTTAGCTATACGTTTATTTGCAGTGTTAGCACCTAACATAAACATATTACAACATTTGTCCTTTTTTTTGGATTAAACCACTGTTATACTATATTATCTTCATCACATAGATGTTTTTTAATGTAGATTTAACCCATCTCTTATGTATGAGCAAGATAACACCACAAACACTTGAGCTTGTATAAAAGCTATACCTACTTCTAAACTTGAAAACGCTATTATGAACCCTAAAGGGAATAAAGCAATTATAAAATATAAATACCCAGATTTCATAATATTGTAAGTAAAACCGCTCAAAATATTCAATAACATATGGCCCGACAATATATTAGCTGCCAGTCTTAATCCCAAGGAAACATTTCTAGCTATATATGATATAAACTCTATCATAACTAATAGAGGTAATAAAGCTAGAGGACAACCTGCTGGTACTAATAGCGAAAAGAATTTAAACGTGTGTATTATTAAACCTAGAAAAGTTGCACCTAGCACTATCATAACACTTAATGAAAAAGTAACTATGAAATGCGATGTAGAAGCGAAATTGTACGGTATCATACCAACGAGGTTGTTGCTTAAGATAAATATAAACAAAGAGTAAATAAAAGGAAAAAACACTTGACCTTTATGCTCATTTATTTGATTTATAACAATACTATATACAGTAGTGTAAATAGATTCCTGGGCTGAACTGAATTTATCACAAACCAGCCTATAATAGTTATTATTTAACATATTATAACTAAGTGTAACAAAGCTAGCTGTTACAAGGTATAAAGCCATATTTGTGATAGATACTCTTATATTTTGAAGTATCTCTAAACTCAAGATATCAGCTATATTAAATTGATCTAAAGGACTGTTATTATAATACTCGGGCTCATCTTTATCAGTCTCAGTCATGATATTTGTAATTAGTTCTTTTGTTTTGTTTCTTTTTTAATTTAAAAATAATCTTTTTTTTCTCTTTTCACTTCACTTTTTTTTTCTCTTTGTTTACGTTGTGTTATGTTATGTTATATTATGTTATATTTTTATATGTTTTCCTATGTTTTATTACATAAACCCAAATATTTACCATTTAATTTATTATTAAAATGATTAAATTATTATATACATATGTTTATGCTTGTTGTATACATAGATAGATTAATCAGTAAATGGATCATATAATAAATAGATAAACGAATAGATTAATAAACATTACTATAGTATGTGTATATTTTTCTAAAAAACGCAATCTTATAAATCATAATTAACAAATAACAACAACGCTATTAAATAAGAGAAAAAAAAATTTTTTTTTACTTTCGCTAGTTTACAATACTAGTCTTTATTGTCCTTATTATTTTTGGCGTCTTCATACACTGTATCAAACTTCTTCAATTCACGTTCAAATCTTCTACATAAAGTAGGTATTTCTTTTGCTTCTATTTCTAAAAGATCTAATTTCTGACCAGGCGATATGGGTTTTATTTTTATGTCCAAATGTCTTTCATTTAAGCGTATAACGTCTGCTCTAAAGGAATCCCGCATAAAGTCGTAACGGTCTATTACACGAGTTTGTTCAGGTGTACGTGTAGTATCAAGCCTTGCAAGATTAATCTTACCATCGGCTTTCACAAACAAAGTTTCAAGTTCAGCCATATCCTTTCTTCAATCACTCAGAACATTAAAAAACAGATTTCAAGGCATGTTATTTTGTTCCTGAGGAAATCAGTCTTTATACATATCCCATATAACGTTTCTTCTACAACCAGCTAGTGTAGCATAACTGAAAAACGGATTTCCGTGAGCCGGTATACGAGTTTCATTGTTATTGAGACCTTCTAAAATACTTGTAATATAGCTCTGTGAAGGCTGTGAGGGACGGGTATTACCACTTAAACCAAAAACTCTGGTTAGATAATTTTGTCTTGTATCAGAACCAGAAGTACCGGTCAAACCAGAGCCGCTTGCTGAACCAGAACCAGAACCAGAACCAGAACCAGAACCAGAACCACTTGCTGAACCAGAACTGCCAGCCGAACCAGAACCACCTGTTGAACCAGAAGTTCCACTTGGGCCTTGTGAAGATTCACCTCCCGGTCTACAAAAAAGGATGTTCATGTCGCCATTATTAATAACGTGTAGCGTTGCAGTCGGCACTGTACTCAAAGTAATTGCACCAGTTAATGCATTCAATGCGTTATTTAAATTAGATAAATCAAGTAGCTGAAAAATATTTTTCAACGTTTCAGCTAACAAGGGATTGATGAAATTACATATCAAAATAGAAAAAACAAATGAGAAAAGCCCTCCCAATAAAACCGTATTTCTATTAGGTCTATTCCCCCTACTGTTAGTGATTAATATTGTAGTTAACATTGAACATAATGCTATAAAAAACGGCATAATTAATATATAGTTATTAGAAAGAATTTTTATAAACGTAATGCCAGGTAATTTTATAGTTAACATCACTAGCAAGGTATAAGGCAATATGGAATATATAAAAGTGCTATTGAATAGATATCTGCTGAAGCAATCAGAAGTTAAGTTTAATCTAATAAACTTATTTGATACTACAGGAGTCTTTATATGAATACCTATTACACCCCTGATGATTTTCATAAATACCAATTTTATTTTGAAATTTCCAGAATAATTTGACGAATATAAACTTAAAATGTCAGCTATGTTAAATTGATTTGAGAAACTGTTATAGTGATAGAGTATGCTTTTTTTTGTCATAGATTTTGTATTTTTGTTTGTTTTGTTTTTTTTTTATTTAAAAATAGTCTTTTTCACTCTTTTTTATTCCTCTTCTTTTTTTTTCTTTTGCCATGTTATGTCATGTTATGTTATATTTTTCTATGTTTTCTATGTTCTCTTACATTTTATTACGTAGGCACCAACATTATGTTGTTTAGCCTATTTTAACTATGTTAAATTATTATATGCATTTGAATTTATGTGCTTTAGCGATGATACGATAAATTGTATATGGTGTGTGTATATAGGTGGTGTTGTAACACAGCACAGCAACAAAATATGGTATATATATATAATAATATTGCAAATGTTTTCAATGTTGCATGTTATGATAAATTACTTAACGTAGATTTTTAGTATGTATTTTTTTCTCTACTTTGAATCCGGGTTAGGCATATATAAAATATTAATAAAGGTGATAATGATTAATTAATTATTATATTAGCAAATAAACAGTATATTTAGTGATGTGATGTGATGTGATGTGATGTGATGTGATGTAAAATATTATTGGGACTTAATTATGATCCTCAGTAGTACATCGATATAAATAAGAAAATTCACACCACGTCTACAAAGTGTCAATATAAGATACCAGACTCTAAACCCAGATGATGATTTTCAGTGGAATGATAAGCCAACATACGTCACAAACCTACAGCTATCATTGCTCCACCTATCATGACGTGCAGTCCATGAAATCCAGTACCAAAGTAAAAACAAGATCCAAAAGTACTGTCACCCATTTCAAAAAAAGAAACCGAATATTCTACACCCTGGAAGCTAGTGAAAACGAATGCTAATATAACTGTAAATAACAAACCATTTAAAGCTCCCACTCTATTTCCTTGTATCAAACAGTGATGTGCATATGTAACTGTAAAACCCGATGACAACAGTATGATTGTATTTATTATAGGTAGTTCAAAAGGGTTTACAGCTTCTACACCCGTAGGCGGTCATTGAGCTCCTAACTCTACGGTAGGATTTAACGAACTATGGAAGTATGCCCAAAAAATAGCTAGAAAAAACAATGCTTCACTAACTATAAATAATGCTACTCCCAAGTTCAGACCTTTTTGAACTGCTCCTGTATGGTTACCCAAATAGGTACCTTCGGATGTAATGTCTCTGAACCAAAATGACATACATAAAATTAAACACGTTATAGCCACAAACAAAAAATTGTTTGCGAATCAAAAACTGTGCATGGTTAACACTCCTGTAGTGGTTAAAGCAAATAAAGAAATACATGTATTTAACGGTCAAGGTGAAGGAGATACTAAATGAAAGGGATGAGCCTGAAAATTGCTTCTTGTAAAGTTATCAATACTATTCTCTAACCTAACTTTTATAAATTTTTTATTTTTTTTATTCTTTTTGTATAAAAATATAAACCCCACTATGATTAATACAACTGCTAAATAAATGAGTGTGTTGTCTGTATGGTCATAAAGTGTGTAAGGGTACAAGGAGAAATCATCGTTAGAAACTCCATCGGGCCCTATGTGGATACTATATTTAGAAGTTGTGTGAGAATTGAGAATTGTGCGAGGATCAAAATCTGTATCAAGATCGATAATTATGTCAGGATCGCTATTTGAGCCAGATTTGAGGTTAGTGTAAGCGTCGAGAATTGTGTGAACTTCGGTATTTTTGTAAGGACCGAAAACTGTAACAGGCTGTAAAGGGGAATTATCACAGTAGTTAGTTCCGACGTTATTTCCAGCGTTACCTACAAAGCTGTTTCCGGTGGCACCTCCAGAGCCACCTCCAGAGCCACCTCCAGAGACACCTCCAGAGACACCTCCAGTGCCACCTCCATTAGTACCTCCGGAGCCTCCTCCACTGACGTTTGTAGGGTTATTTCTAGTTGTAACTGCAATATTACCTACTTGATCTTCGTAATAATTTGTAGGAGGTGTACATAAATGACGTTTTACAGCCATTTCATTTTCAGACGTTTCATTCCCAGATATTCTATGCGATGCGTGCCGTTCGGCGGAAACACAACCGTCTGAAAACGTTTTTAGCTTATGATGAAGCGAATTACCTGGACAGCCATCAGGGAACTTATTGTTACCTGCTGCTACCCATTCAGCTGAATTACTGTCATATCTAGCTGCCTCCTCTGAATCGGTAACAGGAAGATGTTGTTTATTTGTATACATATCGTCCTTAGCAGGCATCGTAGGTGCAAGCTCTCGCACTTTTCTAGCTCTTTCTTCCAAGGCATGAGTGTCAGGCATACTTTTTAAGGCTAATCTAACAAATATGTGAGGCTTAGGAGGACTTGCTGAAACGTTTTGTCAACAAAATAAAAAAATATATTTATTTAACAATCAGGCTAATCTAGAAAAAAACGAATTATTCCGTAAATTAACTGTTGATATGTTCACAATCATACTTTCCTTGCGATATATCACAAAATCATATTTCTCTTTATATATGTTATTATCATAATATTGTTTTCTGTGTTTTTTTATGATGTAACAGATAAATGCTACACTAACTATTACGGCTGTAGACAGGGATACTAATCATCACATATATAATTGATTTCATAGGTTTGTTACGCTGGAAGGGTCTATACTATCTCAATCAAAAAATCCGTAGTTCTTTTGGCGTAACCCTTGTGTATCTAGGTTCATATTTGTGAAATCATGGCTTTTATCCTTGAGCGTTTCGTTAGTAGATAACAGTGATGGATTAGTTTCACTGTCAGATGAGCCTTCTCCTGTAAGGACCGGAGATTGATCTGCATTAGATCCATGAAACTTAGACAATAAACCTTCTTGTTTTACTAGTTGTACGATACCAGACTTTGGTTCTATCCTGGCGTTGATAGACTCCATTGATGTTTTACATTCCACAACAGTAGATTCAACTATATTCTGTTGTTGGTAATTTACGAATGATTCAGCTCATTGTTTAACTTCTGCATTATCGCTAAGAAGTCCAGCCTTAGTTTTTAATTCTTTGAATTCATAGTTAAATACGAACCTGAATTCGGCACAGTTATTATCAAGAACTTTACTATACTCCTTTTCCAGTTCTGAAAAATATTTATGAAATTCCTCTAAATTAAGACCTGATGCTTTTTCCGATAGAACAAAAGTGGTTTCTTTATCTCCACAGAGATCTCTAAGTGGCATTGATCTCATTGAACTTAACATACGACAGTTTTTATCAAATTCAGTATAAGTATCAGTATGATGTGGTACAAACCCTCCTGGTCTTTTGTCTGGATTAAGCGTTAAAGCAAAACCCTGTATAGGTCTTGTACTGTACAATTTTATTCATAAAAGATTTGTTCATACTACAGGTAAACTCTGTAAAGGTAAACTGGCAAAAGCGTGAGGTTTAGGAGGACTTGATAAGTTTCATTCTAGACTTACAGTAGCTCTATTCAACAGGGCTTGTAAAGAGTCATCGTAATGTTCTGTAGCTAATCAACTGTATCTGTGCGCAGCTTTACCATATACAAGCTGTACATATAGAATATGTAAAAATAGTGCAGTAGCAGCCACAGATATTATAGATCCTAAACTACTCACCAAGTTTCATCCCGCAAACCCATCGGGATAGTCACTAATTCTTCTAGGCATTCCTTGCAGCTCTGTCTATTAAACACTTTTAACAGGTTTGTTAAAAGTGTCTGTACCTAGACGTGACGTTTAAGTATTTTTCTAAAAAATAAGAAAATCTAAATTCATAGTCTGTATCATCTATACTAGATTCTATGTCGAAAATATCATTAAGCATGTCTTCTATACTATGGCATCTTGCATGTATAACATTATTAAATACATTTACTCTTTCAGTTCATGTCTGAGCCACTGTATCAGATACCTCAGTTCCGGTATCTATCCCTATTTGACCATCTTCAAAAACAACATTGAAAGCGTTATTCATTTCAAAGTTGTTAAACATTTGTATATAGTTATCTAGTTGGGATAGTTGCCGTTCAAGTTCTTGAATCAATGTATTTAATTCAGATGTTTGTTGCATTGTACTTCTGGATGTTTCCACAATAGTAGTAAAAACAGTAGTCATACCCAGCGCGCAACCGCAACCAGTGAAAATATTATCAATTATACCTTTAGCTAGGTAACATACGGCAAAATTGTTTTTCCATGTTATAATGTCTAATCATGCTGTAAAATCAATATGACTTAGCTTATACGAAGATACAAAACCGTGGGGTTTATTTTTATTGAGCTGCGGTAACATTTTCGTGCTGTAATTGCAATATATGCATTATTTTTATAAGTATGTACAATGTACATTCATATATACATTCATGTATACATATCTTAAACACACGTCTAGGTACAGTTCCATCATTTACATAGTGGATTGGACTATATCATTGTCCGTATAAGTGCTAATTTATAGTAGCGGATCGCGCATCTTATAAATAGTTAATCAAAATTACATCTAGTAATTCTTGTGGACATATCGTACTTAGTCTCTGAAGATACTGCTAGTATGATGATATACGAACAATACCCTACTGATTTTCCTAGTTACAAGGAGGTTCCAGTAGTTCACGATATACTTTTATATATATTACTATATATACGGGCCTACCGACCTAAGAAATGCTGTGGAAAAAAAGTGACGTTAACTCCTATGAACATCATTCAAAAATGTACCCTACCTCTAGATATATTATACTCCAAACCTAATACCTTAGGTATTCAAAAGTATCATGCACTAAATAACGCAAATACCGCTCCCATACTTAAAACATAATGGAAATGGGCAACCACGTAATAAGTATCATGAAACGCAACATCAAGAGAAGCATTTGCTAATACTACTCCACTTAATCCTCCTATTGTAAACATAAACACAAAACCTAATGCATAAAGCATTGAAGGTGTTGCCTTTAATGATCCTCCGTGACATGTAGCTAATCATGAAAATACCTTAATTCCAGTAGGAACTGCTATTATTAACGTAGCGGCTGTAAAATAAGCTCTTGTATCTACATCTAGTCCTACTGAATACATATGGTGGCTTCAAACCACAAAACCCAGCACTCCTATAGACATCATAGCATAAACCATACCTAAATAACCAAATACTCCTTTGTTAGAAGCAACCGATATAGTTGTACTTATTATACCAAACCCTGGTATTATCAATATATAGACCTCAGGGTGACCAAAGAACCAGAAAAGATGTTGATATAATAAGGGATCTCCTCCTCCTGCTATTTCGAAAAAGGAAGTATTGAAATTTCTGTCAGTTAGTAACATTGTTATAGCACCAGCTAAAACAGGTAGAGATAATAATAATAAGATAGCAGTAACCACTACTGCTCAACCAAATAAAGCCAACTTGTGTAAACTTATACCTGGAGTTCTCATATTTAATATGGTTGTGATGAAATTCATGGCACCTAATAAACTACTTATTCCTGACAAATGTAAAGAAAATATTGCAAGATCTACACTGGGTCCACTATGACTTTGTGTGCTAGACAAAGGAGGATATATGGTTCAGCCTGTCCCTGCTCCATTCTCTATTCCACCCGCAAAAAGGAATAAAGCCAAACTTGGTACTAACATTCAAAAACTTATATTATTAAGTCTAGGAAATGCCATATCAGGACCTCCTACTAATAAAGGTAATAAAAAGTTACCAAAACCTCCTATCATAGCTGGCATGACCATAAAAAATATCATCACGATAGCATGAGCTGTAATTATACTATTATATAATTGGTTATCTCCAATATATTGTACTCCTGGCGCACTTAATTCTATTCTTATTAATACAGAAAAGGCAGTACCTATTAAACCTGAAAATAGACTAAACATTAGGTACAAGGTACCTATATCTTTAGCGTTAGAAGATCAAAATCATCTTTCAAAAAACATTGAAGCCGAACTAGCTATTTGTCGCTCTTGCAAGATAATCTTGAATAACAAAAATAGAATCCTTATAAAAGGTACTAAAAATAATCAGTACTTTTCTTGTTTAATGTTATTTTTAAACTAAGGTATCTTTATGAGTTCTATTTCTCACCTTTTTAATTTTATGATTAATAATAGTTTTAATAGTACAATTTATTTAGTACTATCAAAAGAACATTAATTAAAAATAGTATTACACTTATTTCCAATATCTAATCAAATATTTTCATACTAAACTATGCCATGATGTTAAGAGTTATTACGGTATAAATAAGCCCCTAGTATGAATTGAACATACATCAAAATATTAACAGTATTTCGCTCTACCGTTGAGCTATAAAGGCTGTATATATAAGCTAAGTATAAATAGTAATTTAATTAAATAAATATAAGCTATTGTATTTATTTTGCTTGAGATAAAGAGATAAGGAAGAATCGAACTCCATATTTCAGATTTGCAATCCAAACGCAGAACCATCTACACGACATATCTCCATAATATTAAATCTAAAGAATAAGTGGTTCGAACACCTAACCTACCGTGTGTAAAACGGTTGCTCCACCAGTTGAGCTAATTCTTTTGTTATTTAAAACATACGTAATAACATATTTAGAGTTTAAACGTATATAAGATTCGAACTTATTAGTTTGTATCCGTAGTACAACATTATACCATTTAATTAATACGTTTCAATCGACAAATAATCTATAAGCCGGGAGAGAAATTTGAATTCTCATTATTAATGCATGAAATTAATGTTTTAACCTATTAAACTATCCTGGCACTTCGTTATCTAAGTTGCATATGATATAAATCGACCAAAAATATTTATACGATAAGGAGGATACCCTGAATTGAACAGGAAACTTACTGTTCCACATACAGTTGTTCTACCTATTGAACTATATCCACCCTTTTTTTCGTTTTCGTCTTTATTTATATTTTTATTTGTGTTTTTCCACATCAAAGCATTGATGTCAATTCTGGTCCTAATTTTGTTACTAGGGCTAGGACTAGAGCAGGGTTGATACTGGAACCAGAACTGGGCTCAGCTTTTTTTTATGTTGGGGCGACTCGAACACCCATGTATAAATACCAAAAATTTATGACTTACCTGTTAGTCCACAACATATAGGGGCTAGTAAAAAGTTTTAATGTTATTTTAAAGTAAATCCTACTTGAACAGATATAATTAAAGTTTAAAATAATATTTTTTATTTCAAATAATATTTTTATATACTTGTACTACTAATAAACAAGCCTACATAATCTGCAGTATTTTTCATAGTATAAAATCATGTTATTAATTTTAGATTTTAATCTAACACTGAAACAAAAGTATCTTTTTACTTTAAACTTAATTTATACTTGGTCTTGTTACTTAAGGGGTTTGTTTTTAAATTTGAAAATTGTTTTGTGTGATTTATTTATATGTATGTAACCAAATTTTGATTTCATAACTTCACAATGTTTATGTATGAGTATGTACCCTGCTTTTTTATTAATATTTAGCCTGGGTAGATATTTGGTTAAATAGCTCTTTTTTTACTATTACTATTTTTTTCCGTTTTTTAACTATCTTTTAATTCAATTTTCTCTGTCGTATGTTGAATATTATCATACCCTTATTTACTAGTTATATTACAAAGCTTATTATCGTTATATTTATGTTTATAACATCTACAGATATGCTGTATAAAATGTTGTAAAAGATTAGTAGCTGAACCCTCGCATAAATATAGTTTTACTGGTAATTAATTTGTAAACATATACAGTTAAACGCATATACAGTAAATGTTCATTTTTATCAGTAATAAATCGGTTATCATTTAACCTCGCTTATTCATCTCACTTATTTTGTGTATAGATAACAAGACTCGAACTTGTACGGCCTAAACCATTCCATCCTAAGTGGAAATTGTCTACCAATTCCAACATATCTATTTTAACAGATCTCTAGTTACTCCGTCATTACTTTATGCTTGCCCGAAATAAGACTCGAACTTATAACCTAAACATCTTCAGTGTTCCGCTCAACCAGTTGAGCTTTTCGAGCTTGAAAATCTTATGGAGACATCAGGAGTCGATCCTGAAATAACGATATGCAAAATCGCAGTTTTACCTATTAAACTATGTCCCCTTACTCTTTTTGTTACCTATATTTTATGGTTGTTTCTATAACGTATAATCTGTACACTTTTTATTTTTTAAATGCGCTTTTACTTGTTTTATTCTGGAAATTGTGACCAAGAGCATTCAGACTTGAACTGAAAAAATAAAGTTTGAAGCTTCATATTTTACCATTAAACTATACTCTTTTATTCTTATTCAAGACTCGAACTTGAATACAAATATTAGAAGTATTTTGCTCTACCTTTAAGCTAATAAGAATTTATGATGGTAAACTATTTTTGCACTAAATACAATACTCTAGGAAGAAAAGGACTTGAACCTTTGACAGCTTACGCTATTGAGTTTACAGCTCAACCCGTCATACCTACAAACGGAACCTTCCTTATTTAATTATTAACATGTCAAAATGTTAAACACAGTATACCAATATATTGACCTATGCTGATGCCCATCTATGTGTAGATGCTCATGTGTAAGTGTTTATATGTAGATGTGTAGATGTTTATGTCTAAAAGTTCATGTGTATGTATTTATGAACGTTTATTTCATAATTGTCTAATATACTTACGAATTGTATTTAACGATTGGATAATTATTATAATACACACTTGTATATTTATATCAAGTATAACCTCTTTCTGGAATTGAACCAAACTATTGTATTAACCATTAGAAGTTTTTTTTTATTTTTAATAGCAATTAAACCCGTGCAATTTCCACTACACGAACCGTATTTCGACTTAACACCAATCAGAATCATGCATACGAAGATCATTTACCAATATGTAGAGATCTCTTCTCTTTTACAAACCAGCAGTAACCAAACTTATTGCACATACTCCTTTCAGCGCTTGACGAGTGGTTAGTACCTATCTGAGATAGCATTCACCGTGACGTGGTGATTCACGATTACTAGTAATTCCTTATTCATGCAGTCGAATTTCAGACTACAATCCATTTTATTACCTATTTTAAAGATTAGCTTGCTATTTGCATCTTTGCATCTTTTTGTATTAGGCAAATGTGGCACGTCTATAGCCCACAGTATTAGGACCATGAGTACTTGTCTTGATCCCTTTTGTCTTTCCAATATAGCGGGGAACTACATCATTTACAAATGATGCAAGGGTTTACGTTAATTTCTGGATCTAACCTACGTCTCACGACATTAACTAAAGACAGCCATGCAGCACCTGTATTAAAGGCAATTTATATTTCTAATTATTATGTTTTAATATCAAAATACAAATTAATATAATATACAAACTGTGGTAAGATTATTCGCGGATCATCGAATTAAACAACATACTTCACTACTGGTTTCAGAAACGGTCTAATGATTTCAGTTCCTGCGTTGCCACATTACTCTTGAGGTGGAATGCTTACACTTTCATTTATAGATCAAAATATATCTAACCTATGGCACTCATCATTTTCTGCCTGGACTATTAGGGTATCTAATCCTGTTTGCTACCCAAGCCTTCGTCCCTCAACGTCAGTTTTTACATAAAGGTTTGCCTTCGCCGTTACCAGTGCCCTACAGTATTACAGAATTTTATCTCTACACCGTTAGTACTGACATTCCTCTTACATCAAACTCTAGCTTATGACTACCCTTTCGAGTTGAATAAGCTGTCTAGGTACCCTTTAAACCCATTAAAGATGAATAACACTCGTCTTTCCCGTATTACCGCGACTGCTGGCACGTGATTTTGTCAAGACTTATAGATGAAAGATTGTCATTATCAGTCTTTATCTAGAACTTTATGCGGATAAACCACTAGAAAAAAATGTATTTGTAACACACTTTTTTCCCTTACGTTCCTCCAAATTGCTGGTTCAGCCGTTAGACTATTGACCAATATCCCTCACTGCTGTACTATACGTATTGGGGTTTTTTCAGACCCAATGTGGTCGATCAACCTCTCAGTTTCGACTACGGAATTCATGCTAAGTAAATACCACCTTTACCTACTACTTTTCCGAGATAAAAAAGAAAACATCTTAAAGCGAATTCACATTCTTTGGTTATAAGGTATTTTAATACCTTGCTAAAAGGTAGTTTAATTATCATTTACTCACCTGTTCACCACTACAAACTACAATTAATTAATTGAGATTTGTCGTACGATTAGCATGTGTCAAGCATTTGGACAGCGTTCAATCAGAGCCATCATCAAACTCAATTCTACATAACTTGCTTCTATTTTTTATTTATACTGCTACAAATTGACATAATATACTATCATATTTGCGGCTAAGGCCAGAATGATTTGAACACTCAACTCAGCTGTCATGAGCAGCTTGCTTTACCAGTTAAGCTATAGCCTTTTAACTGAAATAAAAGGATAAGAAAAAGACAAACAAAAAACAAACAAAAATACAAAATGCGGACAAAGGGTTCGAACCTTTATATTTTGGTCATGAGCCAAATATGTTACCATTACATCAATCCGCGCTAATTTATATAAGATTCACATAAGCGAGTTGTATCGGCTACGATCCGATATCTTCTTTCTTGACAAGAAAGATCTTTACCTATTAAGTTAACAACCCTATAAGCCATTCGTGTTTTATTATTGTATCAACACATTTAGACATTGTATATAGAGCCTAGTGTAAGTATCGCACTTACTTCTACCGATTACAAAACGGCTGCATTACTTTTATGCTAACCAGGCGATAGTTATATAAATTTTTTTGCGATAAGTTCGTTATTTAGTTTATACCAGTATAAGTTTTACTCAACATCATCTTTTTAGTTTATTTGTTAAGTAACCTTATTAGGTTCAGTAAAATTAGTACTTTATACCTAAAAGCATCAAAACTCTTTCAGTTAAAGCCTATAAAGGTTTATATTTTTCACCTTATATATAAATAGTAATATTAAATTACTTTACTTTAAAGTATATTTAAAGGAAGTTTCGTGCCTATATGCATTCAGCACTTATCTCTAGCCAACTTAGTATTCCTGCCATGCTTATATCATATATTCACTTAAGTGTAAGTAAAACCCGTCATATTTTATACCAAAAAAGTATTTTTTCTTTGAATATAAAATATGAACATAACTTTCAACAATATAACTGCTATTGACCGCGTAAACACGCTACCAAACACTAAATCAAATCGTCCATTATATCTTACTCGTAATGTTAATATTAGGCACATAAACAACAGGTAATCCAGAGGTTAACATACCCAACTCCTTTCGTACGAAGGGGCTATCCTTATTCTACTATATTTCCTCTAGAAGATAGAAACCATACTGTCTCACGACGTATTTAACCCAGCTCGTGTAGCTCTTTAATCGACGAACAGCCGTACCCTTCATGATTCTTACATTCATGTGGATGAGCCAAGCCGACATCGAGGTGCCAAACTGCGCACCCAATTTGTACTCTCTTGCGCAATTAGCCTGTTCAATATTGTTAAAAAAGCTTATAAACTAAGCTTTCCACCTCTTACAAAGTGGTTCAGACTATTTCTTAACCTAAATAAATCACACATACTTCATATAGTTTAATTATTCATACCATATCACTTTTATTTATTTGCTTATTTATTTATTTCCAGCACTAAACTGTAATAACGACTAATTACCACTGATTCATGCTTTAATACCAAAGGATCCTATTCGCTTATTTGAATAAGCAAATGTATGTTGCAGGTTAGGCTTAAATTCTGCTCTTAACATATGTAGCTTTGGTGATTTGTTTACTTCTACAGATTTTCTATGTAAGTAACCACTATCTAATAAGTTGTCTAGGTTTTTTAAATTACCCTTATACTTAAATTTATACAGGGCTCTTGAAGCAGTGAAACGTCTTGTCAACCTTCCTCTAGCCTCGACTCTTACTCCTGTAGTTCACTTATATTTAACTAAAGATAGTATATGACGTATATTCATTCTTCAAAAAAATCTTGACTTTTTTTTCTTAAAAGAAAATAATTTATATTGAAACATTTTTTCAAATAATCCGTATAAAAAGTCTTTATTTTTAAAGTTACCATGTAACTGTTTTATGTTGTTTTGCCTGTATTGACTTTGATCTTTTATTATTATTTTAGGTAACTTAATTAGTTTCATAGATTTTCTTAATACTCTTAACACATTACCTCTTTTTTTTCTTAATTTTACTGATATCGCCTCTGATAATATATCAGAATTCATATGCAAATACTTTTGTTCTACAAAATTAAATTCTAATTTTTTGTTGTAAAAATTTTTTACAAACGTTTTTAAAAATGGTAAGTACTTTTCAAACTTAAACATATTTAAATAGGATCTATTTAAGTAGCTTAAACCTAATATTTGTTTTTTTAGGAACCTTTTTACATATTTTCTGTGATATTTATTTTTAAATCTAATGAACAGTAAGTTTATGTTTTTACGTTGTTCAAAAGAATTAGATAGAATCTTTTTTAAATTAAACATCAGACATCTCAATAATATTACATTTACCCCATTAAGATCATTAAGCTTAATATAATGCTTATCCAACAATAGTCTATGTTTTATGCCTTTTATAACAAACAATTTTAACCTTTCATTTTTTAAACGTCTACCCCTTTTATCTCTAGGAATATAAAATACAGTTTTAATTTTGAAAATAGATAAAGCTCACTTTATAAAAGTGAAAAAAAAAATGTTTTTTAATAAAAACTTTTTTTTTAATAGTGATGCACTTAAGTAATTGGAATAGTAATTTTTCTTAGGATTAAATGAAGATATTTCTTTTCGTAATACACGGCGTACCTTACGAAAATTTTTACGCTTCGATTTAATCTTTGTTAAATTAATTTGCGTCATAAGTTTATGTAAAAATTTTCTATTTACTAGATGATTGTATATTAGTTTGGTTTTTCCTATGTATTTAGCGTGATTATAAATCGAGTTAGACATATACAGTAGGCTATTTAAGTTATTATCATTGTTTTTTCTCAACCATTTTTTTATAAAAAGCAGTTTTTTTTTATATAATTGGTTTTCTCTATTGAATAGATAAACAGTAATAACAGCTTTATTATTATTTTGCTTAATTTCAGGATTACTTATTAGTACATTTTTGGAGGATGAACGCCTTATCAATGTCCTCATTCTATGGGACTTTGTTATTAGTTTTGGAGTCATCACAAGATTAAAATAGCTTTTAATGAAACTTTTTGCTGCGGCATCTTTAACAGGTATATCTATCATACCTTTGTTATTATAATTATATACGCTATTGTTTCACTCTTTAATAGCAGGCGCATAGTGTTTGTTTTTAACAGTATCAATAGACAGTGTTTTGTACTCTTTTACGCCTTGCTCAGCATTCTTATAAATACACAAATGACCTTTAAGTTTCATAATAATGTTTGTATTTAGACTAAGTCAATAGACTATTTTTTTTTTTCGATGTTTGGTTTTTTATGTGTATATGTCTACACGTGGGTATGTGTATGTGTATATGCGTATGTGTATATGCGTATGTATGATTTAAATAGACCCAGGCCGTTTAAGTCGTTGAACGTGCACTAAAGCTTATTTAAACTGTTAAATGCTTCGCTTCAAATACACTTTATATTAAAGTAGTTCTTGAATTTTAACCTGTATATAACCCGATTATTTTTTACACATAGTAATTAATATGGGAGGACAACATTAATTTATCCCTAGCGTAGCTTTTTCAAAAATCCAAAACCTTTCCTTTCCGTGTTTTGTGATCATATGCCCCGCTTACGCGACTGATAGACATGTGAGTCAAACAGTAAAGCAAGATTTAGCCATTCAAACTTTGCTTGTAGCTATAACCTTCAATTTATAATATTTCAATAAAAAGATTGAAACTGCAAAAAATGATTTTGCTGCTTCAACTTACAACTATGTTCAATATAGTTAAAATCTTACTTAAATAAAAAAAAATGAATCTAACTCAATAGAATTTTTCTGAATAAATAGTATCTATATATTACGTATTAAATCTTGCATATTTTAAAAACACAAGTATTTTACTAAATTAACTTTGGACATACCCAGGTACTTTTTATGGGATCTGTGCCCCGCATAAACTGCCTACTAATAATTGTTTCCTTTGAAAAGGATAAGTTTGATAGAATTTGGCCGCAGGCGTAATGTGACACACCTAGGCAGTTACAATATACAAACGTTTATGTTCATATATGTAAAACCTACACGACCATCCTCTAAGTATATAACAAACTAGGTAAAGGTGTTTCAATTGAACTTATAGTTACCTTATTCTCTAAAACCAATTAAGTTATATTCAATAATTAGTAGCAGTAAAGCTGCAAAGGGTCTGTTGAGATAGGTCATTTTATTACTAAAACTTCCCCCTCCAAGAACCGTACGTGCAACTTTCATCGCATACGGCTCAGGCTTTTATTTACGTGTATGAATACATTTAAAATGTGTATTCGTTTATTTTTCTGTTTATATAATGATTGTCTAGACGATCATTAAGAAAAGGAGCTTGTGCAAGACTCGGATTTGCACTCTTGACTTAACAAGAGTATAATCATTAAACTAACAAGCTTTTGTTTTTTTACACGTATATAAAAGCTAGTTCTAAGTCAGCATCCTTTCAGACTAGTTATAAAACCTATCCAAGACATTACATCATGGCGTTAGCTTTTTAGAACATCCTTTACCCACTAAGATGTATTTAATCTTACGATTAAACTTCCAATATCCGAATTAACGATACATTGGGTCTTATTGGGCTTACCCAGTTTATTTAATAGTACTTTTGTAATTACTTTAGGATTCCACTACACGTTTATCGATTTGTAGGATTATCTACATAGGCCCATAAAAGAACAAACGAGAACTTGTTTTTGCTATCGATAATAATACCATTATAAACACGGTATCTAGTTACGCTTCAAACGTGAATTCAAAAATATTTTTATCCTTGGTAATATAGCTCACCATCCTAGAGTATAACTCAATATAGGATGGAATTTAACGGGCTTCACACACAAAAATTTCTTTCTATGCATGCCGTATGAGCTCATGCAATGGACTGCAAGGAGGGATTACACCTCATTACTATTAAACACTTTTCTGGTCGCACTCTCGTCTAACTAGAGGTAAACTGTATCTGCACAGTTATTATAATTTCACTGAGTCAATCATTGAGACAGCTGTTGTATCGTGACATCATTCATGCAGGACCGCATTTAACGGCCAAGGTATTTCGCTACCTTAGGATCCTTATAGTTAAGACCGCCATTGATCGGGGGTTCCTTCAAAGCCTAACCTACTTTAGTCGGTTAAGCAAATACCGTTAACCAGCCGATAGAGGGCAGATATCACACTCAATACTTTGATTTTCATCTTATGCAAAGTGCTTTGTTTTAATTAAACAGTCGTACAACACTATTCTATGCCTCCTCTTCTTTACTCGATATCAATCGAGAGGAATGGCTCTGCTTATCCCGAAGTTACGCAAGTCAATTTGCCGAGTTCCTTAATGATTGGTAACTCTACGCCTTCGTATTCTACACTAGCTTACCTTCAAAGTTTTTAGTCACGGTGTTATAAATATACACTTTTTTCCAGAACGCTTCTCACTTTTAACTATACTTACTAAAAGGTATTGTTTATGTTAAACGTTAAATCATCTGTTCAGCTTCTAGTAAAACAAAAACCACACATTCTTTTCGTGAAATATAGTTAATAAAGGTTTTACATGTACACTAGATGTATATCATTGTTCAGCCCTTTAGGGTTATAAACTTAGAGACCGTTACTTTTAACTAAACATAAGCTTTAGGCGAGGTTAATAAAATATGTACATTTTATTATTATCCTTTTTCGTTACTCATGCCAGCATTGTCACTTGAGTTATTTAAATATTTTTCCTTTAAAAGAAAACTTCCTAAATTTCCTCAGCGTCCCGCTACCTCATGCATACGATGAAAAAGAAAAAACTAAAATTCTATTTATGTATGTATGAACAAGGTGTCGGTATATTATTTAGATCCGTAGAATTTTCGGCGCCATTAAACTTTATTGTTTAACCAGTGCTCTGTTACGAGATCTTCAAAAAATGGCCGCTTCTAAGCCTATCTCCTGGCCGTGTTGAATAATAACTTCCTTCAATTCACTTAATAATAATTTTGGAACCTTATTATCTCTTGTTATGGGCTGTTTCCCTTTAGACATACAACCTTAGCGTACTATGTCTGATTGTTCAAAATAATATAGATACATACATATATACATATATACATTACCACACATATGTAACTATAATCTTTGCCCTTCCGATTACGACTACTCACCGGTATTGCTCTCACAAGCCCCCCGATGTGCACAAAATAGCTTTAAAAGCTATTTTGTCAGAGAACCGATTATGTACCTGCTAAGATATTGTTTAAACTACCTACTCAAATAGGTTTCGCGGAAAACCAGCTATCCTAGTCAGTTTTGTCTTTCACCAACCTACCATGATTCTTCGGATATCTATGCAACGATAACCCGTTCGGACTTTTATAATCCTGATCATGGTAAAATCACTAGGTTTCGGGTCTAATTTTAGATACTTACTCATTTGTTCATAACCGAATTTTCTAAGCAAAAAATGCTCGCATCTAATATTAACTTGCTGACCCATTATGCAAAAGGTACGCTCTAGTTTATTTTAAACTAAACGTGAGCTGCTTATAAAACTACTCTTTTATAGGTTTTCCCTCACGGTACTTTTCACTATCGCTTATACACCATATTTAGCCTTAGAGGAAGGTTCCCCTATATTCAAACAAAATAACATTTCATTTTAATTATTTCAATTATTTCATTTAGACTTGTGTACTTATAATATTTGTATATAAGTATAAAGTATTTAAATTTTAAACTAAAGGCTACTACTACTTTTATTCACATTAATCGTAGAATCTCATTTGATTTATATTCCTGAAGTTAATAAGATATTTCAATTCACTTCGTTTGCTATTTAATTTCTCTAAGAGGTTATTTTACATTACATCAAATTTCTATAGAAATCTTTTATCAAAATAGATAAATTGGCTTGTAATTATAATAATTTCTCCTTGACGTATAGCCATCCATCCGGAATAGTCTTTTTATATACTTTTTATCACTTAACTTTAAATGATAAAACAACATATTACATATCACAATATATATATAGATATATGTCTATTATATAACTAACAGAAACACAGTTATTAACTAACTCGGGTTACTGTGGTTCGAACACAGCGATTCCTCATCCCAAATAAGGCGCCTAGCCAACCCGGCTCTAACCCGTCAATATATTTTTATTGTTTGTTTTTATATTTATTTTAATTTTTATAATTTTTGTAAACAGAGAATATCCGATTCGAACGGATGTGACTTATTACAAGCCAAATAAGTTTCAAGCTTACCACCATAAACCACTCGGTCAATTCTCTAATTAAATTATAATTGACTTTTGCTTTATTTATACTGTTTTTGTTTGATTTCTTAGCGATTCGAACGCCAAACCTACTCTTATCAAAAGTATACTTTACCTGGTTAAGTTAAGAAATCTTTAAACTAATTATTTAAGCGGAAAAGGGATGATTCGAACATCCAAGTGTAAATACACAATATTTAGCAAATATCTCGCCTTACCTGTAGCCACCTTTCCTTTAAAACCTTTATGTTTGAAACCTTTAAAAGTTTTATAGCTCAAACGGGGTTTGAACCCGTGTAATGACTTCGAAAAAGTCATGTCTTAACCTCTTGACCATTGAGCCTGCTTATTACACACGTCCTTTATGGGTTATATAAGACCTGCAGGACTCGAACCTACGTACTAATGATTAAAAGTCACATATTTTTCCTATTAAATTAAGGTCTCTTTAGTTACATATTTAAGTATTAAACGCATTTTCTGCAATATATACGGCTAGTCGAACTCGAATCGACACAAATCGTTTGGAAGACGACTGGTCTACCTTTAACCTATAGCCGTTTTTTTTGTTATAATTAAAGTACATAAACTGATGTAAATAATAATGTATAATAATAGCTGAATATATATATATATTAGTATACATGTTTTATATATAAAAACGATGATAACGGCAAGTATAACAATGATAAAAAAAGGCATAAAAACAAACATATTTGCAGAAGTGTAGCTAAACATAACATAGGCACAGGAGCAAAAACCTATTACTAAGTACAAGCATAACCTTATAAACAACCACTAGGGTAAATACTAAAATAAGCACTATAATAATGAGTTTAATAAGTAATAAACATATCTGTTTATTCAATAAATCTTTATTTTATTTATTACATAGCCTTTATTGTAAGGGTTAAGGGCGATAAACAATCTATGCACCAAACACAAGCGGGGAACTTTTGCTTGATAACTGTTAGAAAAAACATAAAAAACAGAATATACATTTTTGCTGTTATAAGATCTAAATATTTTACTTATAGTTGTATTTATAACATCGAAAATAAAATATCTTTATTAATTAAATCTATATTATATGTGATTTACTTTTAAACAAATCATAGTTAACACATTAGTGCTTTTTTTGTAAAAAAAAATGCTTTTATTGTCGTTTTTCTCGTTTTTGTTTTGTTGTTATCATTCTTCTTGGCCTGTCGATCGTTTCACTTCATATGAAAGCCTATCACGTTTTCTTATACAATATTCTAGTTGTAGTTCTGTAAGCGTTTTATGATGTTCAGCTCATCTACTCTTATTCAAACGACCCCTATATTTTTGGGCTTGAGCAGTCATCTTGTCTCTTAGTGATATCAATTGCATTTTATTCATATTTTCAATATCCATACCGCGTAAGGGATCCTTGTTTCTTTCCTCCGTTAGTTCTTCGATAGTCATATTATCAGCAGTAACAGGGGAAGGATTCGCGCGCTGATAGTAAGTGACAGGTGTTTTTTTTTCCGTTTCTTTTTCCTCACTTTCCTTACTTCGTTTCCTTTTTTGTTTATTATGACCGTAAGAAATGGGGTTATCAGGATCAGGATCAGGATCAGGACCCCCCGGTCCTTTTGGATTTTGTTTAGAACTTCCAGGAAAATTTGAATCGGACTCGTTGCCGCCTGTTGCCTTTAATATTAGCCCATATACTAAGTCTAACATCTGGTTGATAATACACTCAAACATGTAGAATATGTCTCAATATACTAAAACCACACAACAAATGATAAATGAAAATGATATTATAACAAACATGTTAAGTCATATATTTGGTACATTACGATAATAATAGGGAATAACACAATTAGTGTGAATATATAACAACAATCCCAGTAAACAGATTTTTATTAAAAAATTAGTCAAAAAAACACTGTTTTCTATGCTAAAAGATAGTACAAAAAGTAACACTATACCACCTACTATATTTTTTCGTAGATCGTACATTATTAGATACATAAATGTAGCGATGAAGTTAAGCGTATTTATTATACCCCAATAAAAAATTAACTGTATAAAATTAGCGGAAGTATCTTTAAATACCTTTTTTACATATGTTGATGTAGCACAAAATATATGTGACTTTAATCATGTTAATGTGCTCGCCAATATATAAAGTTTTATTTTTTTAATTGCAAATTTTAGCATTTTCATAACAATGAAACTGAAAATGTTACTTTGTAAAGAACTGTTGACAAAGTTATGTGATTTAAATGAGACACTTAATAGTAAGTTACTGATTTGTTTACTGTCTATTTTAAGAGCTTTTTTACCTAACTCAAATATAAACCCTAACGCTAGAATTAATACAAATAAAATTATTACTATAAAGCCATAACCCTCATTTATGTAGCCACTAACCGTCAAGGGATATATCATAACGATTTCAAGATCAAATAATAAAAATAATAAACCAAATATAAAAAATGATATAGTGAATTGAGTTCTACTTTGTGCAAGAAAGGAATGATATCCGCATTCAAAAGGAGTTTTTTTTTCTCTGTAAGGATTGTGGGGAGCAAACACAAAATTAGCTAACAATAAGACAAAACTTAGGATCGATGTAACTACTATAAAAAACATTGTCGAACTCATTATCTATTGTACAAATTTAATGCTAAAATATTAGCTACACTTAATCATTCTTGAGGGTTTAATATAAACAACAATATAATCAAACTTAAAAAAGAAATAACTATTGCCAAACAACCAGATAACGTTATGTCTCTATCAGTAATATTTACATTATGTAATAAATTATTATTAATTATATTTACAATAGTACCTTTAATATTGTTTAATTGAGTATTTATTATATAGTTGCTTTTTTGAAAAAACATTTGTCTTATTAATCCTAGGTAATAGTAAGCACTTATTACACTAGTTAATATAGCAATAAATGTTATAAACACGTATCCATTATCTAAAGCTGAAGTTAACACCATTTGTTTAGCGAAAAAACCTATCAAAGGAGGGATACCTACAAAAGAAAATAGGGTTACAACTAAACTAATAGCCAATACAGGATTTATATGAAAATATCCTTTTAGTTGGCTAACTAATTGCAAAGGGGAATTGGTTTTGTCTGACATCTTAGTAGCTAATAAATTGTCATTTAAACCTTTAGGGTTTTTTTCTTCTATATACATATATAAAGAAAATCCTATTGTTATCAAGATAATAAACGCATTTAAATTTGATATTGAATATTGTATTAAATAAAAAATGAAAGATTGTATAGATTCTATACTGTTTATACATAAAGCTAACAGTATAAAACCAATATGAGATATAGTACTGTAAGCGTATAGTTTTTTTACTCTAAGTTGAGTAAGACCCAACACTGATCCTATTATTAAAGATAGGAACGAGCTAATTAATAAACTAAAAGTTCATGGTACATTCAACGTTTTTTGATTGGATTTTATACTGTTTTCTACATTGTTTTTTACATTGTTTTCTAGGTTGTTTTCTAGGTTGTTTTCTTTAGAAAAAAGTTCATTATTGTAAGTGCAGTGTATTAGTTGTAGAAATAAAACTAATATAGATATCTTGGCGAAAATAGCAACAAAAGTTGTTACAATAGTAGGAATACTATCATAAACATCTGGACTTCAAAAGTGAAAAGGAGCTGCTGCTATTTTAAACAGAAACCCAATAGACATAACTATTAAAGAAAAATTCACAAAATAAGATTTATATAAAAACAGATCTGTATTATTTGTAACATCACTAACAGCAGATATATTGCCTATAATATACATGCCATCAAAACTAGTATCACCAGAGTTACTATAAATCAGACTTGAAGCTAACAGTATAAAACAAGAACTCAAACCACCTAATAGAAAATAAGTAAGGCCAGCTGATGTGGCCTTTTCTGAATCTCTGTAAACAGTACATAGTATGTATAATCCGTAACTCTGCAATTCTATTGACAAGAATATTGAAATTAAATTACAGCACGAGACCAAAAATGTACCTCCCACTATAACAAATAATATTATCAAAGGATATTCTATAACTCTAAATTGACCTGCCATTTTATTTAGTATTGAGTTATTGTAATAATTTAGTTTACAGAAAACTAAATTATATAGAGAAGAAAACTTTTCCATTCATACTTTTCTAGGGTAAAACCCATTTAGTTGTAGTATAAGTACTGATATTATAAACATAAAAGCTTGAAATACATGGCTTACGCCGGTACCGTGAAACGAAGCATGAAAAAGACCTAAGTCTTTTTCTAAAAATTTGTAATCAAAGTTGTTTAAACTTATTATTATACACAAAATTAACACTGTTATGCTAGATCTTGCATATGTAATTGATTTATCTCGTCTAATTGCGACGGCACTTGAATTTGTCAACAATAATATACTAGTTATTATCATTTTTGTAGTAAGTGATTTGAACACTTAAGATGCCATAATTTACGTTTAAAAACAGGTTATTGTTAGTTTTGTTTGTTAAAATAAACTTAATTTACAGGATGAGTTGCGCATATCCGAAAAACGACTTGAACGTTTACGATTTTATATCAATAAATCTTAAGATTATCCTGTCTACCAATTCCAGCATTCGGATGCTTATATCTTATATGATATATAAGATATATATAAAGAAAATTGCTATTGTTGGCTTTACGCAATCTTGTGCTTTTATCAACAAAAATAGTAAAATTAGATATATAATGAATATTTAAAATTAGCGATAGTAAAAAAAAAGTACGCAATGATAATCAGAGTTACAACTCTCAGTACAGAGATAAAAATATCATGTGTGTATATTTTTTTTATATAAAAAATATATTTATAAAATGTAACACAATACCACTTAATCTAGATAATTAATATCTTTGAATATATAGAAAATAAAGAATACAAAATATAATATACCATGAGAATTTTGAAATCACATCCGCTTCTTAGCCTAGCCAATAATTATGTAATAGACTCACCACAACCTGCTAACATAAGTTACTGATGAAACGTTGGTTCTTTATTAGGATTGTCATTAATTATACAAATAATAACTGGTGTAACTTTAGCAATGCACTACAACTCTAGCACAACAGAGGCTTTTAATTCAGTTGAACATATTATGAGAGATGTAAATAATGGATGGTTAATTCGTTACTTACACTCCAATACTGCTTCAGCATTCTTTTTTTTAGTCTACTTACATATAGGTAAAGGTTTATATTATGGATCTTACAAAGCACCAAGAACGTTGGTATGAACAATAGGTACCACAATTTTTATATTAATGATGGCTACAGCTTTTCTGGGTTATGTGTTACCTTACGGTCAAATGTCCCTATGAGGTGCAACAGTTATTACTAATTTAATGAGTGCTATACCTTGAATAGGACAAGATATAGTTGAGTTTATATGAGGAGGTTTCTCTGTAAGCAACGCCACTTTAAATAGATTTTTCTCACTGCACTTTGTACTTCCCTTCTTGCTAGCTGGATTAGTATTAATGCACCTGATGACATTACATGCTTCTGCAGGATCAGGAAACCCTGTGGGAACTACATCTAATATAGATAAAATACCTTTTGCACCATATTACGTATTTAAAGATTTAATAACTGCATATCTATATATGCTTATATTATCTTTATTTGTGTTTTTTACACCCAACCTATTAGGTGATAGCGAAAACTATGTTATGGCGAACCCTATGCAAACCCCACCTGCAATAGTTCCAGAATGATACTTACTACCATTTTATGCAATACTTAGATCTGTGCCTAGTAAATTATTTGGAGTAATATTTATGTTTACTGCTATATTGATAATATTGGTTTTAGCAATAACAGATTTTGCTAAATTAAGAGGAACACAGTTTAAACCTTTAAATAAAACAACATACTTCTTGTTTGTAAGTAATTTATTGTTTTTAATGATACTAGGAGCTAGACATGTAGAAAGCCCATTTATAGAAATAGGTCAATTAGGTACTGCCGTTTATTTCTTATACTTTATGTTGACATCTCCTACAGGTAGCTTGGTTGAAGTAAGCTTTTCACAAGTATTTGTAAACATGAAAGAATTGTTCGTAAAAATAAGCAATGTTATAAAAGACACTTTAACTAATTTATTACCTAAACCTTACACTTTAACTAATCTGTTACCTAAACCCCATAGCTATATTAGTTTACCTATAATAAGTATGCCGGAACC